TACTGGTTCTCCAGGAAAATATGTTGGTCTCGCAGAAACAATTAGGGGGTTTCAACTGATCCTTTCCGGAGAATTAGATGGTCTTCCCGAGCAAGCCTTTTATTTGGTAGGTAACATCGATGAAGCTACCGCGAAGGCTATGAACTTAGATTTGGAGGGCAAATTGAAGAAATGACCTTAAAGCTTTGTGTACTGACTCCTAATCGAACTATTTGGGATTCAGAAGTGACAGGAATAATTTTACCTACTAATAGTGGCCAAATTGGTGTATTAGCAAATCACGCCTCTACTGCCACAGCAGTAGATATAGGTATTTTGAGAATACGCCTTAACGATCAACGGGTAACGATGGCTCTGATGGGTGGTTTCGCTAGAATAGGCAATAATGAGATCACCATTTTAGTAAATGATGGTGAGAGGGGTAGTGACATTGATCCGCAAGAAGCTCAGCGAACTCTTGAAATAGCTGAAGCTAACTTGAGTAAAGCTGAAGGCAAGAGACAAGTAATTGAGGCGAATCTAGCTCTCAGACGAGCTAGGACACGCGTAGAGGCTGTCAATGCTATTTCGTAATCGTCGATGCATCTGCATCGGAATAATCAAAAGAAGCTCCGTTTATACACCCTATTTTGATTCCACCAATTCAAGTGTAATTTAATCTGATGCAAGGAAAAAAATTCAAACATCAAGTATGAATAGTGGGAGGATAATAGGGACAGGGTAAAAAATAAATTAAAAAATAGGAAGAGGGTGGGTAGAAAAACTTATTAGAGACCATTGACTCCGGTCTCTAATAAGTTCTGTTCTACCTACTATTGGATTTGAACCAATGACTCCTGCCGTATGAAAGCAATACTCTAACCACTGAGTTAAGTAGGTCATTTATCATCACAAAAAAAAAGTAAGACCCCCTCCCTTGCATGGGCATTATAGATGGAATACTACTTCTAAGCAATACCAATCTTTGTCAGTAAAGGGGTCAGAGAGCTATCATATGAGATCATAGAATATCTATCTTGACAAGATATTATCTAGATGTTAAGATATCTATGACAAGGGCTATAGCTCAGTTAGGTAGAGCACCTCGTTTACACGCGCGCCAATGCTTTTTCAGGGGAGTTCATCATGCAATCAACAGAATTGATCTTATTGATAAATCGGTGTCTTACTCCATAGATTCGAGGGAACAAGAGAACAATAGCCTGACAAATATTTGGTTTGCCCCGATTCAGGTACCAATTCAGGTGTCAAATAGAACCCATCATTGATTTGATAATTGATAAGGTGAATACCCAGTCTATTCAATGCTAGGCATAATGAGTATAAGGACCTCAACATAACCTAACCTCTTTTCGCCCTATGAGCTTTAAGGTGTATGAAGTATCATATTTGACTCTTTGAGCGGAGCGATAGAGACTCAACCTAACTTAGGTTGATCTAGGCCGGAGGCAGACCTACGTCAAGGCAATCCTTTTTTGAAAACACTTTGGTATTGCTCCTGGATCTGAATACAAATAATGAATCAGAGCACGTGGAACCATCTCGTTATCTTCCTGTCAAGAAAAAATATGGTGGACTAGCTGATCCTTATATCAGTTAACGAAGGAGCCCAATGCAAAAAAAAATGCATGTTGGGTCTTTGAAACAGTTCGAATCATTTAGATAATACTCAGTTTGATCTGTTTTACCGAGAAGGTCTACGGTTCGAGTCCGTATAGCCCTATACATTTTGATATCTTTGTCATTTTTACATTTTTGTATAGCTCTCATTTTCTCACATTAGTGCTTGTGGTTGGCCCGTGCAGTGGGTTGGCAAAACAAAACAAGTGGTCTTCCGTTTCCGCACAATATTTATTTTATTTTTTATTCCAACCTAATCTAATTCAATTGTTCATCATTCCAATTTTGCAGGTCCTTCCTTCCGATACAGACTTTATGCAAGCAAGAAGATTGGGGGCCCGTTTGAACTTGCACGGACTGGGGATCCTTCTGACTCATCGCTTTGTTGTTCCGCAATAACTCCAATGGAATGCACTGTTTCATAGATAAAAAAATGTACGCTAACCTATAACCTAAACGTATCAACGTTTGCACCCTCTTCTATTTCTATGAGTCGATTTTGGGATTTGGTCTGTCGAATCGTTCGACAACGCTTGATTTGATTCCATTAGAGGTATCTTATGCGGATCATTTACGATTCCGCTGATTCTACGACTGTGATACACTCCATTGTGTGGGTTTACTTCAAAGGAAACAAACCTTTTTATTGTCACGAAACCCAACCCCTTGGGGGGTCTTATCAGATGTTATTAACAAGTATTTCGAGTCATTTCAAATCATTTCAAATCGCGATTTTTAGTCCTAGAAATTGGTCCGAAATGGAATGACTTCTTCAAGACTTAGACTTATAAGTCTAATTAAATAACTAGATTCTTTCTAGGGTAGGGGGACCGTCGGGGGTAGGGAGTACAAGTCCAAAGTCTATAATTTGGTATGGTAT